CAAAAGAAAAAATTCTTTAGATTTACAATCTAATATTTTAAAAAATAAACTAATCTTTTCAAAACTAAGGTAAAAACCTTCCGATCAACAGTCGACAATTCTAAAATTAAACTAAACCTTATTAGTATTAATTATATATAAAATAATAATAATAATAACTATTTTTATTTCATATGTAAATATTTTGTATTAATTAATATATATATATATATATTATATATATATATATATTATTAATTTATTAATCTATACATACATATATATATATATATATATATATATATAATTATATTTAACATTATATATATATATATATATATATATATATATATATTTAACATAGATTAATAAATATTATAAATATACATTTATGTATATTTATAAATTATTCTTTTTTACTTTTAAGTAATTATAAACTTCTCTATAAACTTGTAGAATTATATATCTTTAATATATATATATATATATATATATATATATATAATTCATCTTCACTTACAAAAAAATAATAAAAATTAAACATGTTAAAAAATTTTAAAACTTTTTGACTCTGAAACCTTTTAAAATTATTAAAAAAATTATTAACACAAAGAGCCTAGATTTGCTTGCACGCCAGGCTCCCCCCTGACATCACACAAGACTACAGGACAAGTCCTCTATTGTGTTTTCAAAACACAAAATAATAGTTTAAAAAATTACTAGAGACAGGTTCCCCTACCTCTACTTTACTACAACTTACTCCCCTATAGGCAATTGATGGATGATTTGTACCGTTTTTAAATAAACTTCAGCCACCCATTAAAAGCAACTTACTGTCTTTTACAATTTCATCTAGCCTCTAAAACTAGAATCCAAAAATTAAATTATTGTAGGCCAAATTAAATCTTTCTCATAAGCCAGATATCTATCTATTTTTATAGCAAAGACTAAAATTACAATCCTTAAGAATAAAATAAACGATCATACATGCGCCTAAAGAAAAAGTTGAAAATGAGGGCTCTCAATCACTACTCAGCCTCCAAAGATAATTTAAAAACCTGCCAATATTCTTACAGTTTAAATATAACTTTACTCCTGCTCTTTTAAATTTTATCTAACCAGGTACTAATCTGGTTTGTTTACTAAATCTTAAAATTTAGAGTTTAAATAAAAATAATTTCTGATTTCACCCTAAAATTAAAAATCAATATCAAAATAACTCTAAATTAACATTAATTAGAGTATAAGTTTATAAAGTCTAGCCGATTATTCTGGAACAAAATTTATACAAACAATACACTGCCGGGGTAAAAAAACATTGCCCACTATATGAATCAATAATAGATAACACCATCTTAGCTCTACTTAAAACTATAATCAAATTTAAAACCCTTGTAAATAAAAAAATTAAATAAGATAAAAACCTTTTCTTCGAAAGAGAAAAATACTCAAAAAATTTATACTATTATCTCAAAGTCATTACAGAATAAAAATTTTTGGTTTTGAAGACCAACAGTTTAAACTTAACTTAAATCTGTAAAATAGGCACTGGTCACTACCGTAAAATTTCATATTACCAACCATGACAATCATCCCTAAAACACTGGAAATCACACTAAAACACATAAAATAAAAAAATATCATTTCATTTAAAACTGTAGAAAAATAAATAAAAAGTCTTATAACAATAAATTCTAAAGAAATCAAGATAAAAATTAAACGTTGCCATTTAAAAAACAAGGATAAAGATCTAATAAACATAAAAATAATTTTACACCTTACGCAAGGCCCCAGAAAAATTCAAAAAGTAACTGGTAAAATTTATGAAGAAAATAAGAATAAAAATAAGTCAAATAAAAAATCTCCAATAAACTCTATAATAAAAATTATTAATAGAAACAACACTAAAAACTCCGTAGAAAAAAGGGTAAAAGAAAAAAACCGACAAGCACCCCCCTAAAAAGTAAAAAGGTGTCCCCACAGCCCTAACCTTGGACAATCTTGAAAAATAAACCAAAATAACAAAAATGCCCCTCAAAAACAACAAACAAATAAAATAAGAAAACCAGACATGCAAAGAAAAAGAAATAAGGGGCATAATTATCAAAAGAGAGAAAATTAAAAAAAAACAACTTTTCATAGGATCTAAATTTACATAACTCATAACACACCTCAAAATAGCTAACAAAAAAAAACCACTAACCAAAAAACTTTACAACCTCTTCATTGTAAGTGAAGTATTCTAAAATAAAATAAAAGTTTTATCAGTAAAAAATTCTTAATGTCCCAAACACTATATTTTAAAAATAAACTAAATACTGACAAACACACAAAAAAATAGAGCTCCAAATCTCGTGTATGCAAAACACGTATTTTAAAATTAAAATACAACCCCAAATTAAAAAAAAGAACAACATAAGGACCACCATAATAGAATTAAAATTTAACCTCTTTATATAACTATTACTTAAAAACCCCGAAAAAGAAAAAAAAGTAACGCCCTTAGAATTAATATTATTTAACAATAAATCAAAAAACTTATAATTAACAAGACCGTAAATAGTCTCTTTGGCGAATAAGTCTACTAAAAACTTATAGACAAACTCCTTTAACAATATTTTAACACAAAAAAAACTCAAAAAGATAATTAAAAACAAGAAAAACAAAGGAGCAAAAAAATCTACATAAAGAAAAAGTGCAGGTAAAGAAAGCATATTAAAATTTAATCACCAGATAAAAACAATAGAGCAGAAAACCAATACTAAACTTAAAAAATTTATAGCCACACCATTACTATAATGAAAAACAGGTTTACCAAAACTTATAAAAAACCCCTTCCACAAACGATACCTATAACCAAAAGTAAGAAAAACAGATAGAAAAAATATTACAGAAAAAAAAATTATGAAAAAGTTAGTAAAAAAAAACTCCAAAATAAAATCCTTTCTAACAGCCCCCCTAGAAAAAATTAAACCACACAAACAAAAAAGGGTCACCAACAACTGTAGTTGAATAAAAGACGGCAAATTGCCCAAATTACTATAATTACGACCATCCTGTTGACCAAAAGAACAATGAATTAAATAGCCCACCTGCATAAACAAACACCTTTTAAAAAGAGCATGACTTAAAAGATGAATAAAAGAAACAAAACTTAAACCTAAGCCAACGGTAAACATAGAAAAACCTATCTGAGAAAGTGTTCTTAGAGCAACAACCTTTTTTAAATCCTCCTCGACCAGAGCTGCCATTCTGGAAAAAAACATAGTAAAAACACCAATAACCAGGATAATCCTAATAACATACTTATGCAAAATCAACTCAGTAAAATTTATAACAAGAACAAGGCCCGCCGTAACCAAGGTCCTACTATGAACCAAAGAACTAATAGGAGTCGGTGCCCTCATAGCCTTAGGCAATCAACCTCTAAAAGGAAACTGAGCCCTTTTAGTAAAAGAAGCTAACAATAACATTAAAGAAGACAGGCCTATAAAAAGGGATAAATTCAAAAAATAATAACTACTATAAAGTACACTAGAAAAAAAAACAAACAAGAAAAAATCACCTAAACGGTTAGTCAAAACAGTATTTATAGCCCCTCTGCACCTATCCCAATTATTATAAAACAACACTAAAAAAAAACTAGAAATACCTAGAATATCCCAACTCAACAACATAGAAAAACAATTATTACTATAAATAAGCCTAAACATACTTCCTACAAAAATTAAAAGTACAAAATAATAATAATTAAAATTTAATTCCCCGTCTAAATAATAAGTACTAAAAACTAAAACACTCATAGTTACTAGAAGCAAAATTAAAGAAAACATAATTCTATTAAAATAAACAGAAATTTTAAAAGACAAAAAATCCCACTCTACTAAAAAAAAAGCAATTTTAGAAATAGGAAACAACATAATAAAAGGACAAACACCAAACAACAACAAAACTATCAAAAAAATAGAAATATCAATCTAAATAAGTCAAATCAATTTGCCGTATCACCATTCTATATAAAAACCACCTAGAATAAAAAAAAGCAACATTAAAAAACTCAATAAAGAACTAATATCAGAAATCAAAATACCCACAAACATTACCACCTCCAAATCAAAAATAACAAACATCAACATTATAATAAAGAAATGAATACTAAAAGAGTTCTGGATTTTACCAACACTATCAAAACCACACTCAAAAGAAGAAATTTTGTTTTTATAAAAATCCTTACAACTCAAAACAAAATTACCCAAGTAAAAAAGAAGTAACAATAATAAAGTAAAAATAATAACCATAACTAAAACTATCAAAAAAGGTCCCTACACCCTCAAAAAGTTTAAAACTTCAACAAATTTCCTTTCGTACTATCTGCTATCAAAAAAAAGCAATTAACAAGATAAACAATTCTATCTCACGATGAATTAAACTAATATCACGTCCAGTTTAATTAACAGAAGAACAGTCTTAAAAAACAAGCCTTCTCCTTTCCTGAACAACTGGAATACAACATCGATGTAAAACTTATCACTACCATAAGATCTGGTTACGACATGATTTTCTGTTAACTCCGAAGTAATTTTTTTAAATATAAATAGTAAAAAAAATTACACAATATCCTACCCTAGAAAACATATTATCTTAACACAAGAAAAGACAATAAAAAAATTTCCGAAGACTTATCTTTGTTTAATTGCACATATTAACTTCTTAAATAAAAATTTATTTCATTAAAAACGAAGTAAAAAGTTAACCAATAACCCCATTCATACTCGAACCCATTAAAAGCACAAATTATTTTGCTACCTTAATGTCCTCACGCTAAGACTGCCATTTATAAAAACATAGAGCAGAGGCCAATTTCATAAAGAAACATAAGTTTTTAAAAAACATTTGATTAAAAACCAAGTTCACACAGTAAATTTCTTAAAAAAACTTAATTTAAAAAATATACTCAATACTAAATTATAAATATATTAATATTTTAATATAAAAAACAAAAAAAAACTAAATTAAAAAAAGATATGTTATAAAACAAAAAATTTAAACACTACAAAATTTATTATCTCAAAACAAAAAAAAAAATTACAATTTTCTAATAAAAAAATCCAAAAAACAGGTAAATTAAGAGACGACATATCAACACCAAAATTAGTAATTTTTATTTTGTAACAATAAAAACAAACTAATCTTCTACCTCTCAGTTCTATTAAACATAAAAATGTAAAAATCTTAGTATGGTATGCAATACCAAAAAATATAAAACAAAACAGATAAAGCTCCTAAATTCAAGCGCACCACAAGCACCCATTTTTAACATAAACTAAAAAGCTAATTCTCCATAAAACCTATACACCAACTCTTAAAATTATCCAACAAAGTCACTTCCAAAGCAATGGGCATAAAACTATGGTTAGCCCCACAAATCTCTGAACATTGACCATAAAACACACCCACAGTAGGAAAACTATAAGAAACAGTAGATAAAATACCACTCATGGCATCCAACTTAATAGACATCCTAGGCAAAGCCCAAGAATGAATAACATCCCCCGAAGTAATACAAAAACGAACATTAATGTCACAAGGAACAACACAACGATTATCAACCTCCAAAAGACGAGGCTCACCTAACTCTAACTGGTCCACAGACTTCATATAAGAATCAAATTCTAAGCCCGGGATATCCCTAAACTCGTAACTCCAGTACCACTGATGACCAGTAACTTTAACAGTTAAATTACTATCAAGATTCATTAAACCATAATAATAAAGTAGACTCAAAGAAGGCACCATCTGAGCAACCAAAATTAAAGTAGGAAAAATACTACATAAAAGTTCACCAAACTGATACTCAATCTTCTTACTTTTAAAATAAAAATTTCTAAAAAGAAGATAACCAAACATAACAGATACAAAAGAAAGAACACCAAAAAGCAAACTACAATTAAAGTTATGAAATCAATCCATATAACCAGAAAAAAGACTATTAGAAAACATCAAACCAAAATCCTGAAAAAAATTATTCAATAATCTTTTAAACCCTCTGATTGGAAGTCAGATATACATAAATATACTAAAAGACTACAATATAAAATTAAAAAATCTCCCCATCGACAATGAGATATAATAAAAATTATACTATAATTTTTTACCCAACAACAAGAGAAAACACCTAGAGGGTATGGACCTCTCGGACTAAAAATTATCCTATCTTATTTAAGACCTAAAAACCACCTAATCTGCAATTAGGTATACTAAATTATACTAAAAGTCCAGAATTTTAACACTGTTGATCTATAAAAAATCTCAGATTGATAACTATGACCAAAAACATAACCCCTAGAAGTATACTCAGGACTACTATTAACATTATAATCACACAACAAAATACGATGTCCCATAAAAGACTCCAACAACGCATAGATAAATAAAAAAAGAGCAAAAACAGTAATCATAGATCCATAAGAGGCTATAATATTTCAAACAGAATAAACATCAGGATAATCCAAATACTTACGAGGAAAGCCATGAAGACCGGCAAAATGTAAAGGAAAAAAAGTAGTATTAACACCAATAAACATCAAAATAAAAACCACACTTATAACCATTTTATCATAAACAAAACCAGTCATAAAACCTCACCATAAACTAATACCAGTAAAAATACCAAAAACAGCACCAAGACTTAAAACATAATAAAAATGACTTACCACATAATAAGTATCATGTAAAATAACATCCAAACTAGAATTAGAAAGAACAACACCAGTCAAACCGCCGACAGTAAATAAAAAAATAAAACCCAATACCCAAAGAAGCAAAGGTTGAAAAACCATCTTCATACCAAAAAGAGTAGCCAACCAACTAAAAACTTTTACCCCCGTAGGAACAGCAATAACTATAGTAGCAGCAGTAAAATAGGCACGAGAATCAAGATCCATACCCACGGTATACATATGATGAGCCCAAACTACACAACCAATAAGACCGATTCTTAAAATAGCATAGACCATCCCCAAAGAACCAAAAACTTCTTTCTTACCAGTTAAATATAAACTAGACTGTCTAATAATACCAAAAGCTGGTAAAATTAAAATATAAACCTCAGGATGACCAAAAAACCAAAAAAGATGCTGGTAAATAAGAGGATTCCCACCAGTCCTAGGATCAAAAAAAGAAGTATTAAGGTTACGATCGGTCAACAACATAGTAATAGCTCCCGCTAAAACAGGAAGAGACAAAATAAGCAAAAAAACTGTAACAAAAACAGTTCAAACAAACAAGCTCATATGCTCCAAAGAAATAGACCTCCTACGCAAATTCTTAGTAGTAGTTATAAAATTAATAGCCCCCAGAATAGAACTAACCCCAGCACAGTGTAAACTAAAAATAGCCAAATCAACACTTCTACCAGGATGACCCATAGTACTTAAAGGAGGATAAATAGTCCAGCTAGTACCACTACCCATATCAACAAAACAAGAATCCAAAATCAAAAACATAGCAGTAGGCAATAACCAAAAACTTAAATTATTAAGACGAGGAAATCTTATATCAGGAGCACCCAACATAAGAGGCAACATCCAGTTACCAAACCCCCCAATCATGGTTGGCATAACCATAAAAAAAATTATCAAAATAGCATGAGCAGTAATAACAGAGTTATACAACTGCCCATTACCCAAAAAAAGACCCGGCTTAGCCAACTCAAGACGAATAATTAAAGAAAGAGCAGTACCAACCATACCAGACCAAAGACCAAATAAAAAATAAAGAGTGCCAATATCCTTATGGTTAGAACTCTCTAACCAGACAGAAAGACCCCCTTGATACTTTGTAAAACTTTTCAAATAAAACAAAAACATTTAAACCTAAGTTAAATTTCAAATTTAAAAAATAAAAATTTTTTTAAAATTAAACAAAAATCTAACAAAGAAAAACCTTGTTAGACACCTAAAATTACACTTTTTTATTAAAAAAAGATACTTAACCAAAGAATATTATACATCATCAAGACTAAGGGCACAGAAAACCCCACATTCCAAATCCTTATATTAATAAAAGCCTTGCCCATTACAGCCCTAGTTAATAAATAAATAGAATAATAAAAACCAACAAAAAAATAAGCAAATAAAAGTCAAAACCTAAATTTTATTATATTAAGAGCAGAGGTAATAGCTACAAACTCCGACATAAAAGAAAGAGAAGGAGGAGTGCCCCTATTAGACAAGAAAACAACAGAAAAAATAATAGCCATAATTATTCTAGAACTAAAAAAGCCATTCATATAGTAAACTATACGGCTACCCGAGACATGATAAAATTCACCAATAAGATAAAACATAAGGGTAGAGGTGTACCCGTGAGCCAATATCATAATAAGCCCCCTAGTTTTACCAGCTATAAGAACAAACACCAGGGCCATCAACAGAAAACTCATATGAGTAATAGAAGAATAGGCAGCTAACGCCTTAGCATCACTTTGAAAGATACAACAAAAGGCTGATAAAATCATGCCTAAAAAAGCCAAAATTATTCAAACATTATTATGAGTAAACCTAAAACACCCCAGAATACGTAAAAACCCCGCTGTACCAAGCTTCAAAAGAAGCCCCGCCAACAACATTCTAGCTGTAGTAGGGGCTTCCACATGAGCCTTAGGAAGCCAGAGATGTAAAAAATAAACAGGAAATTTTATTATAAACCTCAAACTCAAAATAAAAACCATCTCTCAAGATAAATTAAAATCAAAATAAACCCAAGAAAAGAAAAAATAACTTTTAAAATAAACAAACAGAAATGGCATGGAACAGAAAGCAGCATAAAAGATTAAGTAATAGGCAGAATTAATCTTTTCAATTTGTGAACCATAACCAAGAATTATAACCAAGATAGGAAATATAGACAACTCAAAAAACATATAAAATATAATAATATTAACAGGCACAAAAAAGAAAATACAAACAAAAACCAAAATCTCCGATAAAAGCAATAACATATGATTTTTTTCTCTAAGAACCACCACTCCCAAAATAAACAGACTCATAATTACTAACAAAACAAAAGTAAAAGAATCCAAAAAAAAAAACAATCCGCCCCAAGAATAATTATTTAACACACAAAAACTAAAAAATACCATAAACAAAAAAAATATAAAAGGCCTAAAAAAAAAATATAAAGAAAAAAGTAATATTTCCATCAAAGCTACACAATTACCCATGATTACAAATCACATATTTTAAAATAAACTAAAATAGCAGTAAGACCACCAATAAACAAAAACAAACAAAAACAACCAGACAACATCCACAAAATGCCAATAAATAATACCAAATTCCAAACCTAAGTGATGGTTATAATTAAAATGGGACAACAGAAGACGCCACAAATTAAAAAAAAGAAACAGGCCCCCGCAAAATACATGCAAGCCGTGAAAACCAGTAGAAAGATAAAAGATACTACCAAAAATACCGTCAGAAATAGAAAACCTGGCTTCCCTATATTCTATTAACTGCACACCAGTAAAATAAGCAGCCAAAATACAAGTCAAAGCTAAACTAGTAGAACAACTTTTATTACTCAAAAGCCTATAATGAGCCCAAGTAACAGAGACCCCCCTTCTCAAAAGAATAATAGCGTTCAGTAAAGGAACACCAAAAGGATTAACCAGATGCATCCCAATAGGCGATCAAACGCCACCTAAATCATGAGCAGGAACAAGAGCAGCATCAAAAAAAGTCCAGAAAATACCAAGAAAAAATATAAACTCCCTAAAAATAAAAACTAAAACACCAAATTTAAAACCGTCTATGACAAAAAAATTATGATAACCGCTAAGACCCTCCATTACAATATCCTTACCTCAAAGAAAAGCCACGTAACAAATAGAAAACAAACAAAACAAAACACCTCCTACTAGCCCATATTTAAAAAAAACTACCAAAGAACTAGTAAACCCCAAAGTTCTAAAAAAAACAAGTAAAGGATACCTAGACAAACTTAAAATATGAAAATTATGAAACAAAGTATACAGAAATCTCTAGGTCCTAAACCCAGCATATTTATTATACTATATATACACTTAAAAATAAACTTTGTAATAAAAAAAATAAATAATAAAGTTAAAACAAGAACAAAATAAATAGCAGAAAAAACCATTCTTAAAGTAATAAAAGGCTCTTCTACCAAACATTGACCCAACCAACTTAATATCACCAAAGTAAACAACAACAAGAAAACAAAAATCTTATTCAACTTAGATAACATAGAAACATAATTATGAATAAAAACAAAAAGAAAAAGAAGTAATAACCTACCAAACATAGCTACAACACCCAGAACTTTATTAGGAATAGCCCGCAAAATGGCATAGGCATATAAAAAGTACCACTCAGGTACAATTTGAACTGGCCTCATTATAGGGTCAGACTCAATAAACATCTCAGGATCGCCTAAAAGATAAGGAGCTAAAAAACAAAACACCACAAAAACAAATCATACAACCAAATTAAGAGCATCTTTAACTCAAAACTCAGGAAAAAAACAAATTTTATCATAATCCCCATGACAATAAAGCTTTGATGTACTCCCAGTCTCATGTAAAAACAAAAGATGAGCCAAGACAAAAACCAACAACCCGTAAGGCAACAAAAAATGAACTACAAAAAAAAACTTTAAAGTAGCCCTGGAAACTGTAAACCCACTTCAAATCCAAGTAACAATAGCAGGCCCCCAAATAGGAATGACACTTAACAAACTAGTAATAACCACAGAAGCTCAAAACCTCATTTGGGCTCAAACCAAAACATAGCCCATAAAGGCTTCCGCCATTAAAAGCAACAAAATAAACAAACCCGAAGCCCAAACTTTTTTTAAACGGTAACTAAAAAAGAAAAGACCCTTAAAAATATGCAGATACAAAAAAATAAAAAACAAACTAGCACCATTAGAATGAAAAAGACGAAAAACCCAGCCGAAATTAACCTCATACATAATGTACTGCACACTACCAAAGGCAGAAGCACCATCATTAGTATAATAAAAAGCCAAAAAAGTCCCAGTCAAAATTTGAAAGACCAGAATTACGCCCAACATACTACCATAATTTCAATTCAAAGTCAAAGACTTACTAGAAGGTAGACTTACTACCATAGAATTAACAAAAGCAAAAAGACCTATCACCTCAAAAAAATTCTTGACTTCTTCAGAGTCATATTTTAAAAAATAAACTATAAAGGTTTACGCCCACACCCTTTTGCACCAAAAACAAAAATTCTTTCTAAACTAGAGCATAAAAAAAAACGACAATCTCCTTGGACCGTAACCAAGTATAGGAAAATCTATTTTACGTTCTATTATTTCCAAAGGAACTCCGCCTTATCAAGACGACGTAATAAAGTTTTACTAAAATAATATTCAAATTAAACTACAGATAACATTATAATAGGGACAACCAAGAAAAACAAGTTTTTAACATTGTCCCCAACCATTTTCATATGTTTAACACTCATATTCACCAGCCATAAACTAAAACACATCATAGACAAAAACATTAAAAAAAGTAAAAACAACATAAACATACTATCAAGTTTTAATAACTCACCCAAAGAAAAAATTTTAATAAAAAAAGAAACACTAAAAGGAACATTTAAAAAAACTAACAAAGTTTCCCAGTTAATAAAATTCAAGTCCTTCGAATTAAATAAAGGCATAAGAAAAATCATAAGCACAATGTAATAAAAAAATAAATAAACAACATTAATAACAGACAGGAAAGATGTCAAAATCACCCAATTAAAAGATTCCGTAGAGGAAATAATCATCATATTTTTATAACTCTTTAACATAAACAACTGAAGATAACAAACAGCAATACCAAAAAAAAACAGGTACACCATTTTAAAATCAAACAACTGTACAAGCACAGGTAAAAAAGGCAATTTCTGAAAAGTTAAAAATCATATCAGCAACCAATCATAAATAGAATTAGTTACACTAAAAAGCCAAAAATGCAGAGGCGCCACACCGACCTTTAACATCACAATAAAAAATTGTAACAAAAAAAAATTAAAGACCAAAAAAAAAAGACCCAGACTCTCCTGAATTACAAAATAATTTAAAATACTAGCATAAGAGCCCAAACCCTTCGACAAACAAACAAAAACAACAGTTATTAAAAGAAAAACCCTCCATCAAACTAGAACATTCCTAGAAAAAAAGTTCAAAAAACACAATAAAGAAACAAAAAAACAAAAAAATAATAACAAAAACAAACGGGTAGCCCCAGAACAGATTTAGAAGACCTGCCTAAAATTTGTTAGCTATTTCATATCTTTTGCGCTTAAAACAAATGCACTTCTTATGTTATAACAGCCCCAAAACAAGATGTGAAAAACCATTTTTAAATTAAAAGTCTAACACTTTAAACTTAAGTTAACATCTCAAAAAATTACTCATTTAAATAAAGATAAATCAAACGAGAAAAAATATAACTCTGAATAAAGAAGACAAAACACTCTATTATAATAGCAAAAACCGTCAACCAGACATACCCCAAACCTAAAGTCAGCTCCAATAACTGATATAACATCATGCTAATCATATGACCAACCAAGACATTCACAGTCAAACGTACAGTCAAGGCTAAAGGACGAGAAATCTCACTCACAATCTCAACTAACAACATACTAAAAGTTTTTAAAAAACTATCACCCTCTTTAGCCATATAAATAGAAAACTTTTCACTAGTAATAAAAGTAAAAAAAGTTCTCATCCAGGCCACAATAGCATAAACAAAAGTAAACTCAATTATCCCACAAGGACAAAAGGAATAAGAAAAATAACCCCCGAAACAACAAGTCAAAAGAACAATAAAAGTAAAAATAGAAATCACAGAACTAAGAGGCAACTCCTCAGTATAACTAAAAACAGTTACTAACACACCTAAAAACTTTTTTACTAGAACATTAATCATTCTCTCCTTAAAATAAAAAAGAAATTGAAGAACATAAATAAACATAAAAATATCCAAAAAATAAACATTACTCAACACAAAAATTTAATTACAAAAGAACAATAATAAAATAACCTAAAAAAATCAAGGAAACAGGTAATAATTTAAATCAAAAAAAACTCATCATAAGGTCATAACGAAAACGAGGAAAAGCACTTCGAATAAAAACCAAAGTAGTAAACATTAAATAAATCATAACAAAACTAAAATCGAAAAACAACACAGAAGTTAAAGTCCTAAAAAACAACAAGGCACCATACTCCCCCAAAAAAAGTAAAACAAAAGCTACACTGGAATATTCCACATTATAACCACTAACAAGCTCTCTCTCACCCTCAGCAAAATCAAAAGGAGCCCGGTTCAACTCAGCCAAGACCATAAAAAGAAAAGGTAAATAAATAACAACAAGACTTAAATTAAAAAACCTGTAAAAATAAAACATATTAATATGAATAATAATGGCCAACAAATACAAAGAAAAAGCAATCTCGTAAGAAACACTCTGACTCCTAGCCCGAATGGCCCCCACCATACCATATTTTGATTTACTTACAGCACCACTAACAAGAGTCGTGTAAACAGAAAACCCAATTAAACAAAGGAAAAACAAAATAGAATACTCAAAAGTCATAAAATCAAAAGAATAAGGAAGAACAAACCACTCCAAAAACATAACAGAAAAAAAAACTCCTGGAACCAAAATAAAAGAAGTCTCAGCAGAATTCAAAGGTGTCATTTGCTCTTTTTTCAAAAGCTTAATACCGTCAAAAATAGCTTGAACAATACCCATAAAACTAACTTTATTAGGACCAATACGCTGCTGACTACCACCCAGCAAATGACGCTCGTACAAAGTAACAAAAGCAATAGCCTGAACAACAAATAACATCACTAAAATAACTTCCAACAATAAAAGAACCAA